ACTGCAAGAAAAGAAATGTCACAATATTTTTTTTATACATGCCGAAGTGATGGAAAAGAAAGAATCTCTTTTACGTATCCGCCTAGCTTGTCAACTTTTGGAGAAATGATACAAAGAAGGATGTCCCTGCCCACACTAGAAAAACTCTCTTCGGATGAACTGTACAATCATTGGGTTTATACTAACCAACACAAAAATAACAACTTAAACAACGAGTTTTTAAATAGAATTGAGGCTCTAGATACGGGATTTTTTTCTCTAGATATACTCGAAAAAAGTACTAGATTGTGTAATGATAAGACTAGAAAATATTACTTGCCTAAAATGTATGATCCCATTTTGAATGGGTTATATCGGGGAACAATCAAAAAAAAAATTTCACCTTCAATCATAAATAAAATTTCGTTAGAAAATTTCATAGAGACAATGGAAATTAATAAGATTCATAGTCTCCTTCTTCCTGATACTGATTACCAAGAGGTTGAACAGAAAATAGACCGATTTGATAAAAAAACTTTTTCAACGGAAAATCGTCATTTATTTACTTTAATCAGTAAATTTGATAGAGAATCGGGATCGAGTTTAAATTGGAAGGGCCTCTCTTTATTTTCAGAAAAAGAACAAGGAAGGATTGGTTCAGAAAAAAGAGCCAAATTTTACAAATTTTTATTGAATACAATTCTAACTAGCCCTAATGGTCAAAAAACAAAACAAAAATTTGTAATAAAAGAAATCAGTAAAAAAGTCCCTAGATGGTCATACAAACTTATTACCGAATTGGAATTCCTGTCGGGCGCAGCTCATGAAGGCCTACCGTTGGATTATCATATACGTTCAAGAAAAAGGGATCGTGTAATAATTTATAGGCCTACTAAACGTAGTCGCAAAGCAAATGTCAAAAACTGGGTGTCTATTAGAGACTATTCGGAAGAATCAGATTTTCGTCGAGAATTCATCAAAGGTTCTATGCGTGTTCAAAGGCGTAAAACTTTTATTTCGAAATTGTTTCAAGCAAATGCGCATTCCCCCCTTTTTTTGGACAGAATAAAAAAATTTCCCCTTTTTTCTTTTAATATCCCTGAACAGATGAAATTTTTTTTTAGAAATTGGATGGGTAAAGGATCAGAATTTAAAGATTATACAGAGGAACAAAAAAAAAGACAAAAGGAAGAAGAAGAGAACAAAATAAAGGAAAAAACGTGGATAAAAATCGCGGAAGCCTGGGATTTTGTTCCATATCCACAAGCAACAAGAAGTTTAATTTTAATAATTCAATCTATTTTTAGAAAATATATTTTATTACCTTCATTGATAATAGTTAAAAATATTGGGCGTATTTTATTATCTCAACCCCCTGAGTGGGCTGAGGACTTCGATGAGTGGAATAGAGAAAAGCATATTATATGTACCTATAATGGTGTTCAAGTATCAGAACTCGAACTTCCCAGAAATTGGTTTAAAGATGGTATTCAGATAAAAATAGTATTTCCTTTTTATTTGAAACCTTGGCACAGATCCAAATTGAGGCCCTATTTTTCTTCTTATAAAGATCTAAAGAAAGAACAACAAAAGTTTTCTTTTTTAACGGCTTGGGGAACGCAAACTACCCTTCCCTTTGGTTCTGTCCCCCCCAAAACTTCCTTTTTTAAACCTATTTTTAAAGAACTTAAAAAAAAAATTCGAAAAACGAAAAATAATCATTTTCGGGTTCTAAGCGTTTTAAAAGAAAGAACAAAAAATTTTCTACAAGATTCAAAAGAACCAAAAAGGGTGGTTATCAAAAACGTTTTATTTCTGTTTATAAAAAAAATAAAAAAAGAACTCTTAAAAGTACATCCAACTCGATTATTTATATTGAGAAAGGTGTATGAATCCGGCGAAACTAACCAAAAAAAATATTCTATAATTAGGAATCAGATAATTCACGACTCGTTTATAAAAATTAAATCTACGGATAATACAAATTATTCACTGAGAGAAAAAAAAATTAAAAATCTGGCTGATAGAACAAGCACAATCAGAAAGAAAACAAAGAGTCTTACAAAAGAAAAAAACAGCAACACCAAGAAAAGAAGTAGTCCTAACAAAACAAGTTATAGTTATAATGGAAAAGAAAAATCACCAAAAATTTTTTGGAAAATATTAAAAATAAAAAAAAGAAGAAATCGATTAATCTATAAATTAGATTTGTTTATAAAAATTTTCATTAAAAGAATATACATCGATATCTTTCTATGTATCATTCATATTGCTAGAATTCCTACACAACTAGTTCTTGAATCAAGAAATTTTTGTTTTGATAAATACATTTACAATAATAAAACAAACCAAGAAATAAAAAACAAAAAAGAAATTAACTTTATTTCGACTCTAAAAAGTGAACTTTACAATATTAAGAATAGTAAGAGGAATTCACATCTTTTTTTTGACTTATCCTCTTTATCACAAGCATATGTATTTTACAAATTATCACAAACCCACGTTATTAATTTGTATAAGTTAAGATCTATTTTTGAGTATCATGGAACTCCCGTTTTTCTTAAGACTGCAATAAAAAATTATTTTGTAACACAAGGAATATTTCATTCCGAATTAAGACATACAAAACTTTCAAGTTCTGAAACGAATCAATGGAAAAACTGGTTAAGAGGTCATTATCAATACAATTTATCTCAGATTAGATGGTTTGAATTAATACCACAAAAATGGCGAACTACAATAAATGAAGGTGGTATTACCCAAAATAAAGATTTAACAAAATGGAATTCGTATGAAAAAGATCGATTACTTTATCACAAAAAACAAAAGGATTTTAAAGTATATCCATTACCAAACCAAAAAGATAATTTTCCAAAATACTATATATATAATCTTTTATCATATAAATCTATTAATTATGAAATTAAGAAGTCCTCATATATTATTTATGGATCACCATCAGAATTAAATAACAACCAAAAAATTACTTTTAATTACAACAATTATAAACAAAATTTATTTGAAAGCCTGGAGGAAATTCCTATCAATCATTATCCAGAAAAGGGCGATATTTTGTATATGCAAAAAAATCCAGATAGAAAATATTTTGATTGGACAATTCTCAATTTTTTTCTAAGACAAAAAATAGATATTGAGGCCTGGACCAAAATGGATTGTAGCAGTAATATAAATACTAAGCTTGGAAGTAAGAATTACAAAAAAATTGAGAAAATGGATAAAAACGATATTTTTTATCTGATGATTCATCAAGATTTAGAAATAAATCCAATCAATGACAAGAAACTCTTTTTTGATTGGATGGAACTAAATGAAGAAATCCTAAACCCAATATCGACAAATCTGAAACTTCTGTTCTTCCCAGAATTTGTGCCACTTTATAATGTATACAAAAAAAAACCATGGATTATACCAAGCAAATTACTTCTTTTAAATTTAAATAAAAAGAAAAACATCAATGAAAAGAAAAAATTACATTTTTTTAGACCATCAAATGAAAAAAGAAATTCTGAATTAATGAATCGAAATCAAGAAGAAAAAGAACCCGCGGGCCGAAGAGGCCTTGGATCATATTCACAAAACCAAGATAAAATGAAAAAACAATATAAGATCCGAAATAAGATGAGACCAGAAATAATTTTCTTACGGAAACACTATTTGCTTTTTCAATGGATAATAGACGATGGTTTAATTCCGAATTTAACTGAAAGAATGATCAATAATATCAAGATATATTGTTACTTGCTTGGACTGATAAATCCAAGAGATACTACTATATCGTCTATTCAAAGGAAAGAAATAAATCTGGATATAATGGTGATTCGAAAAAAATTGACTCCTATAGAATTGAATAAAAAGGGGATATTTTTTATCGATCCCATTCGTTTGTCTGTAAAAAACGACGGATACTTTATTATATATCAAACCGTAGGTATATCGTTGGTTCATAAAAGTAAGTACCAAACTCCTCAAAGATATCGAGAACAAAGATATATCAATAAAAATAAATTGGATGAATCTATCCCAAGATATCAAATAATAATTCGAAAGAGAGACAAAAAACATTATGATTTTATCGTTCCTGAAAAGATTTTATCATCTAGACGTCGTAGAGAATTGAGAATTCTAATTTCTTTCAACTCAAAGAATATAAATAGTGTGGATAAAAATCGAGTATTTTGTAACAAAAAGAACATAAAAAACAGGAATCCTTTTTTGGATCAAAAAAAGCATCTTGATAGAGATAAAAATGACTTAATTAAATTAAAGTTATTTCTTTGGCCTAATTATCGATTAGAAGACTTAGCTTGTATGAATAGATATTGGTTTAATACCAATAATGGAAGCCGTTTTAGTTTGTTAAGAATATATCCACAATTAAAAATTGGTTGATGGTACATTTTTCCTATTTATTCTGTACCATATAGAAAAGCAAACAGATGCACATATGCCCTGTCTTACGTCCTAGTCTAATATTAGATATTTTTTATTTAATACTAAGTCAATGACGTATCAATTTGTTTGGATAAAATCTATAAAATAAACGAATATATGGAATATTCCGAATTTTCGGTCTAAATTATTTGACGTTGTAAGTGTAAAAACGTACCATCTACTTTTTTATCCCTGTCCAACTAAAATTAAAATTCTTGTGTATACTAATTACTACATTAAAATGACTAATATTATTATTACTGATCAAATAAAATATTTTATATGTAAATTAAAGGGTAGAAGGAGCTTTTTTTATGATAAAAAATCCATTCAGTGCAATTATTTTGAAAGAGGAAAACGAAGACAACAAGGGGTCTGTTGAATTTCAAGTAGTGAGTTTCACCAATAGGATACGGAGACTTACTTCACATTTGGAATTGCACAAAAAAGACTATTTATCTCAGAGAGGTCTGCGTAAAATTCTAGGAAAACGTCAACGGCTGCTCGCCTATTTGTCAAATAAAAATAGAGTACGTTATAAAGAATTAATCGGACAGTTGGAGATTCGAGAAACAAAAAATCATTAATTTTAAGAGTCGTTTTGAATTTTCGCTTAAATTTTGATGAACCTCTTTTCACTTTCAGCAATTCATGGAAGAATGAATCGGGAAAAAACCTATGACTGCACCAGCTACACGAAATGACCTTATGATAGTCAATATGGGCCCTCAGCACCCATCAATGCACGGTGTTCTTCGACTCATTGTTACTCTAGATGGTGAAGATGTTATTGACTGTGAACCGATATTGGGTTATTTACATAGAGGAATGGAAAAAATTGCGGAAAACCGAACAATTATACAATATTTACCTTATGTAACACGTTGGGATTATTTAGCTACTATGTTCACTGAAGCAATAACTGTAAATGCACCAGAGCAGTTAGGCAATATTCAAGTGCCTAAAAGGGCCAGCTATATCAGAGTCATTATGTTAGAGTTAAGTCGTATAGCTTCGCATTTGTTATGGCTTGGCCCTTTTATGGCAGATATTGGCGCACAGACCCCTTTCTTCTATATTTTTCGAGAAAGAGAATTGATATATGACCTATTCGAAGCTGCTACCGGTATGCGAATGATGCATAATTATTTTCGTATTGGAGGAGTCGCTGCTGATTTACCTTATGGCTGGGTAGATAAATGTTTGGATTTTTGTGATTATTTTTTAACAAGAGTTACTGAATATCAAAGGCTTATTACACGGAATCCTATTTTTTTAGAGCGAGTTGAGGGAGTAGGCATTATTGGCGGAGAGGAGGCAATTAATTGGGGTTTATCGGGACCAATGCTACGAGCTTCCGGAATACAATGGGATCTTCGAAAGGTTGATCATTATGAGTCTTACGATGAATTTGATTGGGGAGTTCAATGGCAAAAGGAAGGGGATTCATTAGCTCGTTATTTAGTACGAATCGGTGAAATGACAGAATCAATAAAAATTATTCAACAGGCTTTAGAAGGAATTCCGGGGGGGCCCTATGAGAATTTAGAAATCCGGCGCTTTGATAAAGTATGGGATCCCGAATGGAATGATTTTGACTATCGATTTATCAGTAAAAAACCTTCTCCTACTTTTGAATTGTCAAAACAAGAACTTTATGTGAGAGTCGAAGCCCCAAAAGGAGAATTAGGAATTTTTCTGATAGGAGATAAGGGTGTTTTTCCTTGGAGATGGAAAATCCGACCACCGGGTTTTATCAATTTGCAAATCCTTCCTCAATTAGTTAAAAGAATGAAATTGGCTGATATTATGACAATACTAGGTAGCATAGATATCATTATGGGAGAAGTTGATCGTTAAAATGATAATAGATACAACAGAAGTACAAGCTATCAATTCTTTTTTTAGATTGGAATCCTTAAAAGAGGTATATGAGATCATATGGATGCTTGTCCCTATTTTTACTCCTGTATTAGGAATCACAATAGGTGTACTAGTAATTGTTTGGTTAGAAAGAGAAATATCTGCGGGGATACAACAACGTATTGGCCCTGAATACGCCGGGCCTTTGGGAATTCTTCAGGCTTTAGCAGATGGTACAAAATTACTTTTCAAAGAGAATCTTCTTCCATCAAGAGGAGATACTCGTTTATTCAGTATCGGACCATCCATAGCAGTCACATCAATTCTACTAAGTTCTTTAGTAATTCCTTTTGGATATCGCCTTGTTCTAGCCGATTTAAGTATTGGTGTTTTTTTATGGATTGCCATTTCAAGTATTGCTCCCATGGGCCTTCTTATGTCAGGTTATGGATCAAATAATAAATATTCCTTTTTAGGTGGTTTACGGGCTGCTGCTCAATCAATTAGTTATGAAATACCATTAACTCTATGTGTGTTATCAATATCTCTACGTGTGATTCGTTAAGACATAAAATTTCCTCTATGTCTTTTCTTTCTAGGAAGGAAATTTCATGAGTTGAATATAACTTTTTATTTTTTATTCATCATTCGGGTTGATGAACTAAACCAGATAGTTATATGAGTGAAAAAAACAGTTTCTTACTTTGCAGTAAAAAGATTCAATCTCATTTCCTATGTACAAGTGTTAAGTGAAAGTAAACACAAGCATTATATACTATTTACCCCAAGATTGAGTGATTAGTCATCATGACTTGAAGCGGGTTCAAAAGGAGCAACTATCTAGGGATTTTACTAGCTATTAACAGACATGTATTACCCTAATGAGCGGGGGGGTCCTTTTGACCACAAAAAGGGTGGATAGTTAGGAACACCAAGGTACACAAAGGATTCGTAATAGAGATTATGTAAGTTATTCAACAGGATTTTTCTGTTCATACTGCATAGCATAAAAGGGATTCTAATTGGGGCTTTATGTTGGTAGAAATGATGAAGGAGTACTCCCCACGATTCCGATCCAGAGTATTTTCCTATCCACCGATTAAGTAAATAACTATCAAGAACGAAGTAATCCTTTACTTAAAGTACCTTTTTATGAGAAAGGAGAATAGGAACAAAAAAATAAACTTGAAAGAATTAACTTGCACT